ATACAATTGAATACAATTGAGTTTTGTAGAATATTTAATATTCTTAGCACATAGAGTTGTATTGTATACAGAAAGAAGCTTTCTCTTATATGGATCAATTAACAATCAAATCAAATACCAAATACAAATATACAAATTCTATAGAATAATATAAATAATATAAAATAAATAATATAAATAATATAGATAATATATATCTAAATCAAAATTCTAAATAATACTAAATAATAAACTAAATACTAAATAATTAAATTAATTAAAAATTAAAAAAAATTAAATTAAATTAAATTAAATATTAATTAAATTAAATATTAAAATAAATATTAAAATATTAAATTATTAAATATAAATTAAATTATTAATTATTAAATATAAATTATATTAATATAAATTATAAATTAAATAATAAATATAATAAATAATAATAATAATATTAAATAATAATAATAAATAATATATATCTAAATATATATCTAATAATATATATTTATATATTTTTTATATTTTATTATTTTATTATAATTTTTATAATTTATATTTTTATTTATTTTATTTTTTATTTTATTATATATATTTATTATATATATATTATATATATTTTTATATTTTATATATTTATATATTTTAGTAGTAATATATTAATATATATTATAGACATACATCAAATAGACATACATCAAAATGAAATAGCACTCTAATTCTATATTTTTTTTTCTCCACACTCATTTGTATGCATTTCGATCCATCCAAAATAATCGCAAGACCAACTGCTTTAATTTCTGATTTTTTATATCTCTTCTTATGCTTATGGATATGTATCCGGAAGTCCATGGAAAGAATTAATGTAGGAAGAATAGTATGGGCATATATTATATACCATCATATATACATACCATAATTGTACATAATTATATAATTATATACATAATTATATAATTATATTTATATAATTATAATAATTATAATAATAATTATAATAATAATTATTATTATAATATTAATATTATAATAACAAAAACAAAGGATATAATAATAAAAAATAAAAGAAATATAAAAATAAAAATCTTAAATATAAATACTTATAAATCCTTTTAAATATAAATTTAAATATTTAAATATATAAAATTTAAATATATAAATATAAATATTAAATATAAATACTTAATTATTAATTATATTAATTATAATTATATTAATTATAAATTATATTATAATTATATAATTATATAATATAATTATATATAATTATATAATTTATTATATATATATAATTTATTATATAATTTATTATAATTTATTATAATTATATAATTTATAATAAATTATAATAAATATAATTTTATAATTTATAATAATATAAATATAATTTTATATAATTTTATAATAAATATAATTTTATAATAAAAAATAAAATTCTAATTAAATTTCTAATTAAATATTTACTAATTAAATATTTAAATTAATTAAATATTTAAATATACAAATATACTAATATTTAAATATACTATATACTAATTAAATTTAAATATACTATATACTAATTAAATATAATTTATAATTCTAGAATTAAATATAATTCTAATTAAATATAAAATATAATTAAATATTAAATTAAATAATTTAAATAATAGAATTAAATAGAAATCTAATTCTAATAATATTAATATAATAAAATTAATAATTAATATAATAAAAAAAGAATATATATAATAAAAAAATAGATAAATAGAAACAAACGAATATAGAAATATAATGAAATATAATAATATAATATAAAATGAAATATAAAAATATAATATAATAATATATAATAATAATATATAATATAATAATAATATATAATATAATAAATATAGATATAGATATAGAAATAAAATATATAAAATATAAGAAATATAAAATATATATTATCTATAATTATCTATAATTAAATTATATAATTAAATTATAAATTCTAATTAAATATTAAAATTAAATATTAAATAGAATTAAATATTAAATAGATAATATATAATATCTATTATCTATAATTAAATTATAATTAATTATAATTAAATATCTATTATCTATAAATCTATAATTAAACGAATATAGATAAACTAAACCAAGTCAAGGTATTTTTTTCTTTTGAAAGAGAGACATTTTTATTTATTTTTTTTTAGCTTTGGCAAAACGATCACAATTGATAGAATTAGATTATTCAGTAAAGTACTAAATTAGTAATTAGTAATATTCCTAGCTCTAAAGCCCACTCCTTCCCCATACTACAAGTGAAAGAGAAAATGTAAACACTACCATTAAAGCAGCCCAAGCGAGACTTACTATATCCATGTGAATGATGTCCCCTATCTCTATGAAATGAAGTAATTATTCCATTATTAATTCATAATTATAGTGGAATCAATGGCGCAGAGTCAAAATAGGATTCTGATTTACGGCTATTGATGAAACAATTTCACGAATCCACTCGTAAAAAGTTCCTTTATTTCTTATTCAATAGATTCTATTGAAATTGAAAGAATTGGAAATGAAAGAATGAAAGAAATATAAAATAAATAAATATAAATAATAAAATAATATATAATATTAATATAATAATAATATAATATAATAATAATATAATATAATATAAATAATATAAATAAAATAGAAATCTAAAATCTAAATAAATAAAATAAATAATAAATATTATAAATAAATATTAAATATAGAAAAATATAGTAATATAGATATAAGAATATAGAAATATAAAATATAAAAATATAGAAATAGAAAGAATATAATAAATATTATAAATATTATATTATAAATATTAAATATTATATAAATATATAAATATTAAATATTATATTTATATTTTATTATATTTATATTTTATATTTCTATTAATATAAAAATGTTATAATTATATTAATATAAAAAATATAAAAATAAAATAAATAAATAAATATAAATATAAAGAAAATAAAGAAAAGAATATAAAGATAAAGTAAAAAAAAAAAATAAGAAAAAGGGAGATATAAGAAAAGAAAATAAGACAAAGAAGAATAAGTATTCTGATTTCATTTCTTAGCACTCAGAGCCTCTCATGAGTCTGGATACAAAGTATCCTGAGTTCTTTCCACAATTCTTAAATGAATTTACCATCAGCCTATCTAATCTAATTTCATTGCAGACAGGGCAGACAGGGTTAGTAGACACTACCTCAATATTAAAATATTAAGAAAGGTATTGTGTAAGATAATTAGGGAGTCTTTATAGTGTTTTTTATAATTCTTTCTTCAACCTTTAAATCAAGTATCGACAGACCTAGTCCCTTGCCTATGCTTTTGCGGGGCAAGAATTTGTCAAGTTCGATCAGCAGGATTAAGAAACTCCAAGTCTTTTTTTGTTGATCAGGCGACACCCAGATTCGAACTGGGGATAAAGGATTTGCAGTCCCCCGCCTTACCACTTGGCCATGTCGCCAAATTCCATCCAAAATAGATAAAAATCTTATCTATATTCTATTTATTATTATTCTTTTTTTTTCCTTTCTGAATTTCTTTTATTTTTGGATCTTGAATCTCATTGTACTTATACTTTTTACTTTTAAAAAATTCCTATTTGTTTTGTTATTTTATTTGATCCTGTTTAGATTCTTTTCTTCGATTGATTGTATCTCAAAACACGCGTCGCTTACCTTCTCTTTTAACTTTTCTATAGAAAAGTTAAAGGATTCCCGGCCCCCGTCACAGACTGTCAAATTCAGGGCAAATTAGAATCATTAACTATTTACTTATTACTCTTTACTCTTGCTTTTACTTTACTTACTTTTCTTAGTTTGAATTAGGGAACAGTTCTCAAATTTGTATCTCCATTTGTATTGTATTCCCTTAATGGATGCAAAATCCAATTGATTTACGACTAACGACTAATTACTAATTATTATTTATTATCAATTACAATTATAAATTATAATTATTAATTATTATATAATTATATATTATAATTATAATAAAATTATAATAAAATATATATGTATATGTAAACCCCAGAACAGTCTAAACTCCAGAGCTGGAATTTTTATACGTGGATACCGAGCCCGGGTCTATCTCTTATGCACATATCCCTATATAGGATCATCGTGCTTTAATTCTTTAATTTTTCATTCAATATGAATATAAAATAGACAATAGAATGAAGAATGATAGAGTGCGACCTGACCTATGTTGCACCAAGTTCAATTATGATAAAATAAAAGATGCGATATATGGATAGCTATATCGGTATGTGCCGGTATGTACTTCCTAAAGATTACTCCTATGAGTATTACGTACCCAATTCAATTGTATTTTATAAATTCTACTACCAAAAAATAAAAAATATTTGCGAATTACTTTTTGAACGTTTGTGCTAAAAAAAGTGAAACTATATGCTGTTCCTGATTCTTCTGTTTTTATCTCATTCATAGAGAGCAGATTGAATCCTGAATTCATTTATTTTTTATTTTTTTTTACCCTGATCATAATAAAAGAATTGGGTAGAAATTGGATCAATTTTTATATCCGATAAAAGACTCCGTCAACTTAAGTGAGAGAATTTTTTTACCAGGAATGCTTTATCAATTTGCATCTCTTTCTACTTTATCAATTTGCATCTCTTTCTATGCTCAAATTCGAACTTGCGTAAAAAATGCCCTCCATTTCTCTGTCTTGCTTCCGTTCATACGTATGATATATATGGATAGAGTTGGCTAAAATTTTATGTGATTCAGTAAACAGAATATCCATTCCATCATTGCTAGATCGATCGGTATCGATATGGTTCGATGAATAGTGAGCCAAGCCAATAATGGGATTTTTTCAATAAAGAGGAAACTTCAGATTAAGATGCTCCAGAATGGAAATGAGGGAATGTCCACAATACCTGGATTTAGTCAGATACAATTTGAGGGATTTTTTAGGTTCATTAATCAGGGCTTGGCGGAAGAATTTCATAAGTTTCCAAAAATTGAAGAT